TTAGCCGTTTATAGAATTAGCTTCAACAGCAGCTAGATCCAGAGGAAAGTTGTGAGCGTTACGCTCGTGCATAACTTCCATACCAAGGTTAGCACGATTAATGATATCGGCCCAAGTATTAATTACACGACCTTGACTGTCAACAACAGATTGGTTGAAATTGAATCCATTTAAGTTGAAAGCCATAGTGCTAATGCCCAAAGCAGTAAACCAGATACCTACTACTGGCCAAGCAGCTAAAAAGAAGTGTAGAGAACGGGAGTTGTTGAAACTAGCATATTGGAAGATCAATCGGCCGAAATACCCGTGAGCAGCTACAATATTGTAGGTTTCTTCTTCCTGACCAAATTTGTAACCTGCATTAGCAGACTCATTTTCGGTAGTTTCCCTGATCAAACTCGAAGTTACCAAGGAACCATGCATAGCACTAAATAGAGAGCCGCCGAATACGCCAGCTACACCTAACATGTGAAATGGATGCATAAGAATATTGTGCTCAGCCTGGAATACGATCATGAAATTGAAAGTACCAGAGATTCCTAGAGGCATACCATCAGAGAAACTTCCTTGACCAATAGGGTAAATCAAGAAAACAGCAGTAGCTGCTGCTACTGGAGCTGAATATGCAACAGCAATCCAAGGACGCATACCTAGACGGAAGCTCAGCTCCCATTCACGACCCATATAGCAAGCTACACCAAGTAGGAAGTGTAGAACGATTAGCTCATAGGGGCCACCGTTGTATAGCCATTCATCAACAGAAGCTGCTTCCCAGATCGGATAGAAATGTAGACCGATGGCTGCAGAGGTAGGAATAATAGCACCAGAAATAATATTGTTTCCATAAAGAAGAGAACCAGAAACAGGTTCACGAATACCATCAATATCTACTGGAGGAGCTGCAATAAAAGCGATAATAAATACAGAGGTTGCAGTTAATAGGGTAGGGATCATTAAAACACCGAACCATCCAATGTAAAGACGGTTTTCAGTACTAGTGATCCAATCGCAAAAACGATTCCATAGGTTTGCGCTTTCGCGTCTTTCTAGAATTGCGGTCATGGTAATAACTTGGTTTATTTAATCATTAGAAGCTCCCAAGCATACACATAAGGCTTGTTATTCAACAGTATAATGTGATACATATTTGTATGTCAACCAATAATCAAATAGGTTTTACCTACTATTGTATTTGAACCGCTAATTATCGCTGTATGAAAGCGATACTCTATCACTATCTAGAGTCTTACCTAGAAACAATTCTAGATATAATATGCCCTTCACTAGAGATTAAATCAACTATTATCCGTCTTGATAGAAATCTATTTTATTAGTATATCTTACTAAACTGTGAAGAGCTATAGCTCAGCTAGGTATAGCACCTCGTTTACACGTGCGCCAATGGTTTTCAGAAGAGTTTTTTGATTCAAAATTTGAATCAAATATATTTTAGTCTTACTCTATGAATTAGGAGAACAATAGCAGACGTTCGTTCTGATTCGAACTATATATCTAGTTGATATGGCCAATCCCGAGTACATTCAATGTTAGACATATTGAATTCAATACGAGGATCTCAAAAAAGGATTCTTTTCATTTTATGAACTTTGAGGTGTATGAAGTTTCATATTCATTCTTTTTGGGGTGAGAGAGACTCCATTTGGAGAATCTATGTCTAAGCATGACAGACCTATGGCAAAGGAACCTTTTGAAACATTTTGGGATTGCTTCTTCTCATTTTTTTTGAAGTAAACGGAGCCATTTTCTTAGTTCGATTGACCTGAAGATCTTTCCGCAATTCCAATTTATCTTATTATTAAATAGGTGATAGATTTATTTCTTCATTTTAGGCAATAAAATGAAAAAATAAATTGCAATAGCAGGCAGGGCATAGGTGGAAATGTACTTAGTTATTGACTCAGCTAGTGTTATCCATTTACTTCCAATTTCATTGATTAATAAACAAAATTGCATCAGCAGCCTCTAGTCGTGTTCTGGCTCTTTTGAGAGCCACATCAGCCTCGATTGCTTCTCTCTTGCCTTCAGCTCGCGCACGATCAGCTATAGCTAATCTAAAATTTTCCTGAGCCTCTTGAAGATCAATATCCATACCTCTTTCTGCATTATTTACCAATAATGTGATTTCATCATTGTCTATCTTGGCAAAACCACCCATTAAAGCCATAGTGGACCACTGAACATTGAGTCGTATTTTCATGACTCCTATATCCAAAGCTGTTACCATTCCAATATGGTTGGGTAATACCCCCATTTGACCACTATTAGTACTTAGTATTATTTCTTGAACTTCTGAATCCCAAACAACTCGGTTGGGAGTGAGTACACGAAGATTTAGGTTCATTTTGTTTGTTTAAACTTCTTTTAAGTTCATAGCCTTTGCAGTAGCTTCATCAATGTTACCAACTAAATAAAAAGACTGTTCGGGTAGACCATCTAATTCTCCGGAAAGGATCATTTGAAAACCTCGAATTGTCTCTATTAGACTCACATATTTTCCGGGAGAACCCGTGAATACCTCTGCTACAAAAAAGGGTTGGGACAAAAAACGTTCCATTTTTCTCGCTCTTGCCACGATTAAACGATCGTCTTCTGATAATTCGTCTAATCCAAGAATAGCTATAATATCTTGAAGTTCCTTATAACGTTGCAAAGTTTGTTTAACTGCTTGCGCAGTTTCATAATGTTTTTCGCCTACGATCGAAGGTTGGAGCATGGTTGACGTGGAATCTAGCGGATCTACCGCTGGATAGATCCCTTTGGCAGCTAATCCTCTCGATAGTACAGTAGTAGCATCTAAATGTGCAAATGTTGTAGCAGGAGCGGGATCAGTCAAGTCATCTGCAGGTACATAAACTGCTTGAATGGAGGTTATAGATCCTTCTTTCGTAGAAGTTATTCTCTCTTGTAAAGAACCCATTTCTGTGCTAAGAGTTGGCTGGTAACCCACTGCGGAAGGCATTCTGCCTAATAATGCGGATACTTCTGATCCTGCTTGGACAAAACGGAAGATATTATCAATAAATAGGAGTACATCTTGTTTATTGACATCTCGGAAATATTCCGCCATAGTTAAAGCAGTTAAACCTACTCTCATACGAGCTCCCGGTGGTTCATTCATTTGACCATAGACCAAAGCTACTTTGGATTCGGATATATTTTGTTCATTAATGACTCCTGATTCTTTCATTTCCTTGTAAAGATCATTTCCTTCACGGGTACGTTCTCCTACTCCACCAAATACAGAAACCCCTCCATGAGCCTTAGCAATGTTGTTGATTAATTCCATAATCAACACTGTTTTACCCACTCCAGCTCCCCCGAATAATCCAATTTTTCCTCCACGGCGGTAAGGAGCTAAAAGATCAACTACTTTAATGCCTGTTTCAAAGATTGAAAATTTGGTATCCAATTGTGTAAAGGCAGGAGCAGATCTATGAATAGGAGATGTTGTGAAAGCATCTACAGGACCTAAGTTATCAATGGGTTCCCCAAGAACATTAAAAATTCTCCCGAGAGTAGTTTCACCAACTGGAACCCTAAGTGGCCCCCCTGTATCAATTACTATCATTCCTCTCATCAAACCGTTTGTAGCACTCATAGCTACAGCTCTAACCTTATTATTTCCTAACAATTGTTGTACTTCACAAGTCACACGTACTGTCTCACCAGACATATTCGTATCCTTAACTAGCAAAGAATGGTAAATTCTAGGCAGATTACCTCCAGGGAAAAATACATCTAGTACTGGGCCGATAATCTGAACAATACGTCCCGACATGTATGTGGCATTTAAGGAAACATCATCAGGACCCAACTCAGCAAAAGAATCATCAGGTACCATAAAATGATATATAAATATTAGAAATATAAAGAGTATTGATTTCAATTGCTAATACTAGCAAAAAATATAAAAAAACACAAATGTTGTGTAATGAGTTGATCAGTCAATAATCATTGAGATTTCCTTCTTTGTAAAGTTCAACTTCGATAATGATTGAAAGATTTATTATTTGATAGAAAAATTTAGAGTATCCACCATAATAGTAGGTAAAACCTATTTGATGCAATTTATTATTCACTCAATCTTTATTTTTTTTTATCTTCAATTGTTGAATATTGAATATTGTGTATAACTAGGGAACTAACTGTTTGTTTCGGAGTCACTCATTACTGAAATATTATTTCTCCTTATCCTTCACAATCAATATATTTGAACAGAGGGAAGGGGCAAATGAAGGACTCCGAAAATAGAACTTTATTAGTTATAGTTTGTTACGATTTTTATTGACATAATTGGATCAATCGTCTATAAGATGTAGATTCAAATTTTTTATCTTTTTTATCTAACTAAAAATTCATTTCGACCAATTGAACTTTTTCAAATTGTTTTTTCTTAAGAACCAGAAAGATCTGTGCTAAAACGACAGATACTAAAAATAACAAAAGACCTTGAATACGTAAAGGATCTTGAAGTACTATTTCTGCATTTTCCTGACCAAATCCACCTACATTAGGATTATTCGTTAACGACTGCTCCGCCTTGATGAATTCACCTTCGGAAACAAGAAGTTCCGGTCCCGGAGGTATAAAATCGACCACTTGTCGACCGTCTGATGAATTATCAATAGTTATTTGATATCCACCCTTTTCTTTACGTGCAATTTTACTTACTTTCCCTGTTACTGAAGCGTTGTACACTGTATTGTTGCTTTTGCTCCCATCGGGATAAATTTGTCCTCTTCCTCTATTACCACCCACATATATGGGATATTTCAGGAAGTGAGCTGCTTTATTAGTAGCGGGATTTGGTGAAAGGATGGGAAACACAATTTCCCCATATTTTTGACCAGAAACAGGACCTATTATTAGAATATTTTTTTGATTGGGACGATAGTTCTGAAAATAAAGATCACCGATTTTATCCTTAATATCAGGATAAATACGATCTGGAGGAGCTAATTCGAAACCTTCGGGTAAAATAAGAACAACTCCTACATTTAAAGTTCCTTTTTTTCCATTAGAAAGAACTTGTTTTATTTGCTTATCATAGGGTATTTTAACAACTGCTTCAAAAACGGTATCAGGAAGCACGGACTGTGGAACTTCAATCTCTACAGGTTTTTTAGCCAAATGACAATTTGCGCATACAATACGCCCAGTTGCTTCTCGAGGATTTTCATAACCTTGCTGTGCAAAAATGGGATATGCATTTGCAATATATGTGCGAGTCATTATATCTATAATTATTAATGCGGAAATTGATTGAGTTATACACTTTTTCACCCAGTCATCATAAGTTTTTCTATTTTGCATGGTTCAATTCTTTTATTCCATAATTAAATAGTAGTAGGTAACTATGATAGTAACCTGCCTGCAATTCTGCTACTCTAATGAAACCTAAAGCTAAAATAGCACTGAAGAAAAACCATTTGTTATTCATTCATCGAGTGATAAATTACTACAAGTGAAGGAGACGTACGATTCAAACAACGGAAGACCCAATATTTGAAAATTGTGTCTAAGATGACTGGAAAAGTTGAAACAAGAACAGATATTATTTGTTCGTTACGGGCAAATCCATAATTTTCGAAAATCCAATCGATGATGAATTTCCAACCATGGGGCGAATGAAATCCAATACATAGATCAGTTACTAAAATAATCAAAAAAGCTTTCATTGTATCGCTTAGGCTGTAGAAGACTTCTTGTACCCAAGAATTTAGAATGCCAAGTTTCTTCTTACCCAGAATGAGACAAATACTTAGAATAACCAAACCTATTAAATTTGCTAATAAATGTGAGATGATTTGGATACAATCTTGATTATACAATTTGACCAATTGGATCATTTTTTTTTGCATCTCTACGCGAATATCTTGCGAATGCGTTTCCGAATAATCTTCCATCATTATTTCTAACAGAAAGAGTTCCTCTATTTTTTCAAATTTCTTTATAGTGTCTTCTTCTTTTAAATAATCAAAAATTTTTTTTGATTGACCAGTATTCCACCAATTTGTAACCCAAGATTCTAAAACGTTCTGTAATGACATTGAAATTCCCCAAGGCAATACTATTAAACATATAAGATATTGTAGAGAAGCTAATGCTTTATATTTGGCAACTTCCAATTCGTGAATCGTTAACGAGCTCGATTGGCCCGTTAGCTCTGCCCAAAATCTGAGCAAAGTACGAATTATAGAACGAGGTATGAGATACATAGAATGATTTTTTGCGTAATTCTGTTCTCTTTAATACATATTGAAAATTATTTCAAGTACATATGATATGTAAAAAAAAGTGTCAAAAGCTATAGTCAGTTAATGTTTAGTTTACAACACATTTCGTGTTGGTAGAAATCAATTGACCATATGGTTTTCCCCGCAGACAAATGTTATGTCAAAACTTTTCTGGTATTATACTGATACGAGATCTATGAATTTGTCTATTTATTAACAAATAAGACTTTCTCCTCATTTCAAAATCCTTCAATGGATACACGCAAAAAACGGGCTAATTCAGCAGCTTTTTGTTCCATTTCACGCAAGGTCAAATTTTCTTCAGTACGAGTTAAAGGGATATCTTGTTGTCCTTTTATTTCCATATAAAGAACACGACGAGGAAATATACCTTCTTGAACTTCCATTTTGATCGCCTGAATATCCTTCATAAGAAATTGGAGGAAAATACGGCGATTTCTTCCGGGAAATCCCCATCGAAAAAGACGTACAATTCCTTCTTTTTCATCAAACTTATTATAACCACTACCCACATTGTACAAAATAGTACACCACAAATAGGTGCTAATGAACAGACCTGCAATGCCATAAAAACACATAACAATTCCTTGTGGAACAAAAAGGATTTGTTGGGATGACAATAAGGGTATCAGGTTTTTACGAAAGTAACTTGAAATTCCGACTACAAAAAATCCTAGTGAACCCAAAAAGAGGAGACAAGCAAAAAAAAAATTACTTATTTTTCGAGACCCTGTTATGGGCTCTATCCAGAGCCATTTGGATCGACGATTCATAACAAATTACATCCTATTGAATTACTCCCACCCCGAAGTCATATTAAATTGGCTATAGTAATAAACTAGCCATATACATATAAGCATATAAAAAAAAAAGAATAGAGAATATATTTCTTTCTTCTTTTTTTCCGTGTTATTTTTTTTGTCTGTTCTTTTTTTAGCATAGAAATTTTCATTTTGTCCCTAACTTAGGGATTATTAAAATAATACTTGAGTCTATCAGTCAAATAAAAATAGCAACCTAGGTAGATAGGAACATATTTGAGAAAAAGATTTATTCTTTCACACAAGGATCAATGTATCATACATAGGATACCATATCCATTTTTTTTTTTATTGTTGTTTATCATATATGAATAGAAGATCTAAATAAAGAAAAATATTTATTTAGATCTATTTAAACAAGGTTTTACCTTATTTTTTTTTTAGAAAATTTCGTCATTTTGAATATAAAAAAAAATAAAAAGCATTGTAACAGATGGAAAAAACAAGCCCACCAAAGGCACTAAAAGAGAGGGAAAGTTGTTAATGATCATAGCAAATCAAAAAGTCTTTTTATTCTATTACACAAAATAGATTATAAGATTCAATGAGTGATAGGGCCAAATAAGGGGATGGATTTGCCTTTCTTCGTGAAAATAATGAATTTGAATAGTTATTTTTATTTTGTTTGATACAAAACAAATGGGACCAATTACCACATTGTATATTGGTACATGTACATGATAAAATAGATCCGCTTCTCAATTCTATCTTTTAAAACTGTTAGATGTTTACCTTTGAAACAAAGGTTTAATTCCATAGAGTAATTTGTCTCTAATGCGAGAAAGTTACATAGTGTTTACTTTTTCTGATAAAGGGGTATTTTCATGGGTTTGCCTTGGTATCGTGTCCATACCGTCGTGTTAAATGATCCTGGCCGGTTAATCGCTGTGCATATAATGCACACAGCTCTAGTTTCTGGATGGGCCGGTTCAATGGCTCTTTACGAATTAGCAGTTTTCGATCCATCCGATCCTGTTCTTGATCCAATGTGGAGACAAGGTATGTTCGTTATACCTTTTATGACTCGTTTAGGAATAAAGGATTCATGGGGTGGATGGAGTATAAACGGAGAAACTATAGCTAACCCAGGTATTTGGAGTTATGAAGGTGTAGCTGGGGCACATATTGTGTTTTCTGGCTTGTGCTTTTTAGCAGCTATCTGGCATTGGGTATATTGGGATCTAGACATATTCTGTGACTCCCGTACAGGAAAACCTTCTTTAGATTTGCCTAAGATTTTTGGAATTCATTTATTCCTCTCAGGAGCAGCTTGTTTTGGATTCGGAGCATTTCATGTAACGGGTTTGTATGGCCCTGGAATATGGGTGTCTGATCCTTATGGACTAACAGGTAAAATACAACCTGTAAATCCGGCATGGGGAGCTGAAGGTTTTGATCCTTTTGTTCCGGGAGGAATAGCTTCTCATCATATTGCAGCAGGTATATTGGGTCTATTAGCAGGTCTATTCCATCTCAGTGTTCGTCCTCCCCAACGTTTATACAAAGGATTACGTATGGGGAATATTGAAACTGTCCTCTCCAGTAGTATTGCTGCTGTATTTTTTGCAGCTTTCATTGTGGCCGGAACAATGTGGTACGGTTCCGCAACCACTCCAATCGAATTATTTGGTCCTACTCGTTATCAGTGGGATCAGGGATATTTCCAACAAGAAATAGATCGACGGGTTCGTGCCGGTCTGGCTGAAAATCTAAGTCTATCAGAAGCTTGGTCAAAAATTCCTGAAAAACTTGCTTTTTATGATTACATTGGGAATAATCCAGCTAAAGGAGGGTTATTTAGGGCGGGTGCAATGGACAATGGAGATGGAATTGCTGTTGGTTGGTTGGGACACCCTATTTTCAAAGATAAAAAGGGACATGAGCTTTTTGTACGTCGTATGCCTACCTTTTTCGAAACATTTCCAGTTGTTCTAGTAGATGAAGAAGGAATTGTGAAAGCCGATGTCCCTTTTAGGAGAGCAGAATCAAAATATAGTGTTGAACAAGTAGGTGTAACTGTTGAGTTCTATGGTGGTGAACTTGATGGAGTTAGTTTTGGTGATGCTGCTATAGTCAAAAAATATGCTAGACGTGCTCAATTAGGTGAAATTTTTGAATTAGATCGTGCTACTTTGAAATCGGATGGTGTTTTTCGAAGTAGCCCAAGGGGTTGGTTTACTTTTGGGCATACTACATTTGCCCTTCTTTTCTTTTTTGGACATATTTGGCATGGTGCTAGAACTCTATTCAGAGATGTTTTTGCCGGTATTGATCCGGATTTGGATGCTCAAGTAGAATTTGGGGCATTCCAAAAACTGGGCGATCCAACTACTAAAAGACAAGTGGTATAATATGATATTTGATATTGCTCCATTCGTCAATGCAATATTGCCGAATTGGCATCTCAGAAATCAAAATCTTTCGATTCACTTTTTTATGGATAAAATGTGGTTAAACACAATAATTAGTACGAAAGCTATCTCTATAACTATAAACTAGGATCGAATTTATGGAAGCATTGGTTTATACATTCCTTTTGGTATCGACCTTAGGGATCATTTTTTTCGCTATTTTCTTCCGAGAACCCCCCAAAGTTCCCGATAGAGGGGGAAAATAATTTTCTATTTTTCTCATCCTCTTTCTTACTTCATTTTAATAGAAAAAAAGACCTTCCCGATTGGGAAGGTCTTTTTTTCAACTAGTCCTCGTGCTCTTCAAAAGGATCTCGAAGTTGTTCAGAAGGTTGCCCAAAGGCGGTGTATAGGGCATAGCCGGTAAAGCTAACAAGTAAACAAGATATGGAGATAGAGACTAAGGTTGCAGTTTCCATTAGTAGGTAATCCTATATAGGTATATATGCATAATAAGTATACAAAGTTTAATTAGATCTCAACCAATACTACTTTTTTTATGGCTACACAGATCATTGATGATACTTCCAGAACCGGACCACTACGAACTAGTGTAGGAAATTATTTAAAACCACTTAATACCGAATCTGGTAAAGTTGCTCCTGGATGGGGGACTACTCCTTTTATGGCCATTGCAATGGCTCTATTTGCAGTATTCTTATCTATTATCTTGGAGATTTATAATTCTTCCATTTTATTAGACGGAATTCCAGTTAGTTGGGTCTAGAAAAACTAGACCCCGAATTCCTCCAAAACAAAAATAACTAAAGAAGAATCTTTCATTTTTAGGTTATGACGTTCTGGTAGTTTGATCGTGTCATTTTTTTTTTCATTTTAGTAAAAAGGACAAGGATTTTTGGAACTATGGGTGTGCGACTTGTTAAATTTGATCTCTATTTTTTTTTTACAGAAAACCGTTATGCTCTCTTTTTAAAGACGGTCCTCCCACCTCGTTAGATATTGGTCTAATAGCTAATATCCGGAGCACGAGGAATCTATTGAAATGAATTGAACTATGATTTATGCCTATTTTTGAGACCTCGTGACCAAGCTTTGAAAAAACTATGATAGCTAATCAATATATGAAGAGATCTATCTTTCTCTTTCTACTGATGCTGACTCAACAATGAGATAGTATTCCATTTTTATTAGTTAGTATAGTGAATAAAAATGAAATAGAAAAGTTTTCACCCATAAAATCTTTTAAGTATTCAAAAAATCATCGGGGTGAAATCAAAATCTGGGGTTCAGATTGATTAATCTACTGAGATCTCGACAAGATAATTCCTATTGATCGTTTTTGACGTGATTTAATATCACGAATAGGCTAAAAGATCCTTCAAAAGGCCTATAGCGGAGCCAACTTGAACTTGAAATTGGAGCATTATCACTATGAAGTTTTTGTCCTTGTTTTCTATTATTTATATAGAATATTATTTATATAGAATATATAGAGTGCTCTTGTTTAAGCCGTATGAAAAGAAATTTTCATATACGGTTTTCAGAGGGGGAATTTGAGTTTACCTATCTCAATAAAGTATACGATTGGTTTGAAGAGCGTCTCGAGATTCAGGCGATTGCGGATGATATCACCAGTAAATATGTTCCTCCTCATGTGAATATATTTTATTGCCTAGGGGGAATCACACTTACTTCTTTTTTGGTACAAGTAGCTACCGGTTTTGCTATGACTTTTTACTATCGTCCCACCGTTCTAGAAGCTTTTTCCTCTATTCAATACATAATGACTGAAGTCAACTTTGGCTGGCTAATCCGATCGGTCCATCGATGGTCGGCAAGTATGATGGTTTTAATGATGATTTTACATGTATTTCGCGTTTATTTAACAGGAGGATTCAAAAAACCTCGTGAATTAACTTGGGTTACGGGTGTGATTCTAGCCGTATTAACCGTATCTTTCGGTGTAACCGGTTATTCTTTACCCTGGGATCAAATTGGTTATTGGGCAGTCAAAATTGTGACTGGTGTGCCTGAGGCGATTCCGTTAATAGGAACTCCTTTGGTAGAGTTATTACGCGGAAGTGCTAGTGTTGGTCAATCTACCTTAACTCGTTTTTATAGTTTACACACTTTTATATTACCCCTTCTTACTGCTGTATTTATGTTAATGCACTTTCTAATGATCCGCAAACAAGGTATTTCAGGTCCTTTATAAAAGAAAAAGGAAATATACAGTTTAAATCAATATTCTAAAATATTTATATTATTGCCGAGAAAAACATGTTTCTCGGATTTTCCCTTTCAATTATTAAGTATCTCAGATTGAGAAAATGGATTATGGGAGTGTGTGACTTGAACTATTAGTTAGGCCGTGCAGATTTTAGGATCTGCCATATAAAGATTCAGACGCAAAATGCGTCTCTGTCCCAATTTTCTCTCCAAAAACAAGAGGTTTAGAACCTGGGTAAAATGTGAACACTTTGTTGTGTTATACACAGAGAGTTATTTCTATGATCGAATACGAATTAGGCTCCGTAAGATCCAGGTACATTCATTAAGTAAAATAAATCAAATTTATTACTTGAATTATTCTTTTTCATAGTATGAAAATGCATGCATTTCCATTGCATTTCAATACGGAAGAAAATTATCGGAGTAAAAGAAGGGGTCTAAAGAAGGAAAAAGGCCAAATTAGTAACAAGTCAATACCTTGTATGCAAAAAAAAGTGTGAGAGTCTGTCTATATAAACACAGATTAGAAGGAATAAGATGATCCAAAAGGCATATTGATCATGATTGAATTTGTAAGCTTACTTGGGTACTGAGCATACAACAAAAGAAAATATGCTCGAGCCGGATGAAAAAAAATGAACATGTCCGGTTCTTCCGGGGGATAGATTCATTCATAAAAATCTACTTATCCCAATAACAAAAAAACCTGACTTGACTGATCCTGTATTAAGGGCTAAATTAGCTAAAGGCATGGGACACAATTATTATGGCGAACCCGCTTGGCCCAATGATCTCTTATATATTTTTCCAGTAGTCATTCTTGGTACTATTGCCTGTACCGTAGGTTTAGCAGTTCTAGAACCATCGATGATTGGTGAACCGGCAAATCCATTTGCAACTCCTTTGGAAATATTGCCCGAATGGTATTTTTACCCCGTATTTCAAATACTTCGTACAGTACCTAATAAATTATTAGGTGTCCTTTTAATGGCTTCAGTACCTGTAGGACTATTGACAGTCCCTTTCTTGGAGAATGTGAATAAATTTCAAAATCCATTTCGTCGTCCAGTAGCTACAACAGTATTCTTAATTGGTACCGCAGTAGCTCTTTGGTTAGGTATTGGGGCAACGTTACCTATCGATGAATCTTTAACTCTAGGTCTTTTCCAATTTGATATAGGAGAGGAGGAAAATATTTTGTTTAATATATATCTAGGGAGGGAGAACCCATTTATCTTAAAGCAACTACTCCCTAGATATATGTTTTTTAATCGTTTTTTTTTAATACATTTTAATATTTTACAGAATGATCAAGGATTAATTTCTATTTTCCTAATATATTCTATAAATTCTAATATTTCTTTGATAGATTGCTCCCCAAGATGTTTCAGTTTCATTAAATCTTCTTTACTGTAATTCAAAAGATCTGATACTGTATTTATATTTGCCCTTTTGAGACAATTATCTATTTTAGTAGAGAAGCATAATTGATCAATATACAATTGATCGTAAATTTTTCTTCTAAAAGATAGATCCGGAGTAATATTTTCGTTTAGACTATCGCTGTTTTCTGTATTTAAAAAGGGAAGGAAAAAGTCAATTAAATTCCGAGAAGCTTCATAAAGTGCTTCTTTAGGAGTTAGTCCTCCATTCGTCCATATTTCAAGAAATAGAATTTCTTGCATCTCATTTTCTTCGTTTTTATAAGAGTGAATACTGTAATTTACGTTTTGAACAGGGGCAAAGGCAGCATCTATATAAGAGACAAAGGTATCATCTCTAAAATCAATTCCTTCCTTCTTTAGATCGTGGATAAGATATCCGCGGCCTTTTTCAATTACTAATGATATATCTAAAGTCATATATGAGTTTATGGTCACTATATGTTGTGTAGGATCAATTATTTTTACAGAAGGTGGCATCATGATATCTTGAGCAGTTACTTTTTTTGGTCCGACACCATGAATAGATCCTTTTTGAAATCCGTATGCATCACTTCGAAGTACAATTTCTTTCAGATTCATCCCAATTTCATTTATTGATTCTGTAAAACCTTTTAGCACGGAATATTCGTTTGCTCTATTGTTTGCTATATTGTTAAATATAACATGTGTAATACATGTTCCTTCTACTTCGCTGAGTAAAACTCTTCTTATTGCACTGCCTATTGTATTAGCTTGACCGTGGCGAAGCGGAGATAGAGTGAAACGACCATAATGAAAACGCTTACTTTCTGTTCTGGATTCGACGCACTTTAATTCTGGTATCTGAATTATTTTATTATCGTTCATTTTGAAGTATATATTTAATATATTTATTGAATAATGATTTCATTTTCTTTAAATTAATTCAATCTTTACAAACGTTTCTTTCTGGGAGGCCTACATCCGTTATGTGCATAACCAGTTAGATCAACTATCTTTCTTATATATATACCACTTTGAGAAATGATTCGTATTGCTGTTTCTCTCCCCGGACCAGAGCCCTTAATCCTAACTTCTGCTTCTTTAAGAAAACTGTGATTTACTAAGATATCAACAATATTTTCTGTTGCAACCTGAGTAGCAAATGGTGAACGTTTTTTTGGACCTTTGAATCCACAAGCACCGGCAGAAGCCCAACAAAACGCTTGCCCCCGTGTATTTGTAGCAGTAATTATGGTATTGCGAAGACCTGCTCGAACGCAAATAACTCCTTTCGGTATTTTTCTACGTGGCAATCTTTTAGCTATACGTGGCACATATTTTTTTCTAGTTTTTGACACAAATTTTTGCATATTTTTTGACACAAAAAAAATCTTTTTATACTTTTGCTACTTATTTTTAAGTAAAATAAAAAAAAAAATGATTCTATTTAATACTGAAATTGAATTTTCTAATTCATATATATATAGAAGAAATTATCCCTGTTTTTGTTTGTGCTTTGGATTGTAACAAATTACAAGAAGGTGTTTTCGTCTACGAATTAGACGGCACTTTTCGCAAATTTTGCGAACAGAAGCACGAATTTTCATATTTGTGATCCTTTTTTTTATGTTAAAATGTTTTTTAATAGGGTTAATGGGCCTCACTCAATATTAATCATCGGTAGCAGATAAATCATCATTTCGTTCGATGGGCTGTTGTTCATGTCTATATATTATACGTCCTTTGCTTAAATCGTAAGGAGATAATTCAACTGTCACTCTATCTCCCGGTTCTATTCGTATTGATCGATATCTTATTTTACCTGATATCATCGTTAAAACATCTAGACCGTTATCTAAATGGACTAAGAACATACCATTAGGATGTCCTTTAATAACTTCGCCATCAATAAAGATAAAATTCTTTTTGTTACTCATTTTTTTTCCTTTATTAACTATATTTGTATTACTTAGCTAGAATTCTATTCTTTTTTGTTAACCAAACTGAATACTCAATTTTGAGTAAATCATCTCTTTTGTTAATAGGCAATTGAGCCATATTACTTGTTTTGGAGTTACCATAAAATACATAATAATTCCCCTCCTATTTTTTTTTGTCGAGCTTCTCGATCAGTCATTATTCCTTGCGAAGTGGAAAGGATTGCAATCCCGATTCCACCTAAAACTTTAGGGATCTCTTGAGAATTAGAATAGATTCTCAAACCAGGTTTGCTGATACGCTTTGAAGCAGTTATATATCTCTTTTGCGTTCCCCTAGATTTTGAAGTTAAAACAAAAAAAGATTTTTTACCTTCTCTATGTTTCCTAACATTCTCTATAAAGCCTTCTCGCAGAAGAATCCTTGTGATTTTTTCGGTAATACTAGTAGCTGCTACTCGAACTGTGTTTTTTTTTACCATCTCAGCATTTCTTATATAAGTGATTAGATTAGCAATAGTATCGTTCCCCATGACGAACTAATTCTTCAAAATTGACAAGATCAATATAAACACATGTTTCTCTTTTTTTTAGGAATATGCCTGAGATTAATTACTTGTACATTATTTTTATAATACTTCAGGAGCCAATGAGATTATTTTGATAAAATTCAATTCCCTCAATTCCTCGATAACTGAACCAAAAACTCGACTTGCTCTTGGATTTCCTTTCTGATCAATGACAACTGCTGCATTGTCATCAGATCGTATTATCATTCCATCGCTACGTTTAAGTTCTTTACATGTACGTATAACTACGGCTCTAACTACTTCTGATTCTTTCAGAGACATATTAGGTGCTGCCTCTTTAATTATGGCGATGATAATATCGCCAATATTAGCGGTGTTACGATTACCTGCTCCTAACACTCGAATACACATTAATTTTCGGGCTCCACTGTTGTCTGAAACATTCAAGTAAGTTTGGGACTGAATCATTTTTCCTCCAAAAGAATTGTTACCTCAACAGAAAAAAAGTATTTCTTATCAATTCTAAATAATCTTTTTCTGCGATAAATATCTATTTGGCTCGGTATTATTTACGTTTACGTAAACTACTAATAAATTTAGTATGTATAGGCATTTTATATGCAACGATTTGAAAAGCTGCTCTAGCTATAGTCTCCGATACTCCACTTATTTCATAAAGTATTCGACCTGGTTTAACCACGGATATCCAATATTCCGGGGAGCCCTTGGCTTTCCCTGAACCCATACGTATTTCTGCAGGTCTCGTTCTAATAGGTTTGTTGGGAAATATACGTATCCATATTTTTACGCCGCGACGGGCATAACGAGTAATTGTTCGTCGTCCTGCTTCTATCTGCCCAGATGTGATCCAAACTGGTTCCAATGCCTGAAGGGCAAATCTACCAAAACAAATGCGATTACCCCGAGAAGATATTCCCTTCATTCTTCCTCTATGTTGGTGACGAAATTTCGTTTTTTTGGGGTTCTAGTCGATGGTTATATTAATTCAAATACTATTGCTCGTATTTGGAATTCCATCTCTATTTCAAAACCGGATATGAAAGTTTCTTCTCATCCGGCTCCTTGTGAAGAATCTATGGCAAATTTGGATGAGGTCCTAGGAATATACCTTACATATTTTTCATAATATGGGGCCTCTTTATTTATTAATATATGCTCAATAAGTATCTTACAGGCGAATATTAACTCTAAGTTATTTGGGAATCCAATGAAATTTATTCTTTATTGGTTTATTTCGCCATCCTACCCAATGAATGATTAAGATTTGTATTGTAATCTTATACAGTCACAGGTTACATCGTTCCCATAGCTTTCTAATGACTGCTTAGGCATACCCTCTGCAATGGAGCTCTTTCTATAAATTACAAGAATCAATTTTCTTAGTTTTCATTGATCCGAAACTCTTTACTAAATAATCAGCATAAGATGCTTTATCACGCTGCTCTTTGGGGAACCATACAATACTGTATGGAAGAAGATTTCATTTTATCTTTTTCTCCTTCCCTTATTTTCTTTTCTTTGCATTACCAATGACTCTTTTTATCTTTACGAGAGATATAGGTTTGTCTCTTCGTGGAAAAAAGTTTTTCGTTTGTTTGATAGAACTATCTATAGTTAAATAACTAGCTTATTGGATCTTAGTAATTAAGATAAAACAAATATACTAGAAACCAATTTGTTTTTCGAGTTTTCTATCATTTTAGAAGAAAAGAAGCAAAAGCTTGATCTCAACGAGTCGCACACTAAGCATAGCATTGCTCCAAGATTTGGAATTATTTTTCTTTTATTTGATCTTACAGCAATATAAGATTTAGGATTTAAGATTTATGGTTGGTTAGATTATATAAAGATTTTGCTGATTTTAAACAAAGATCCAAATTTTGATCCCCAATACTCCATAGACGGTTTGAACCGCATAATAACAATAATCAATTTTAGCTCGAAGAGTCTGTAAGGGCACCATACCTTGTATAGCCGATTCTTTACGGGCTCTCTCAATTCCGTTAAGACGCCCTTTCATTTTTATTTTAACACCTCTTACATTTGCCTTTTCAGCCAGAGAAATAGCTTTTTTCATTATTTTTTTTATTTCAACTCTCTCCTTTAGTTGTAGAGCAATATATTCCGCAAGAATTTTGGGTTCTCTATAAGGTTTTTCCACTTTTTTTATAGAAACGACAAGTTCTCTATCTACAGAATTAAAATGTTCTAACAATTTTTGTATTTGTTCAAAAAATACATTTTTTTGTACTTCCTTTCTATTTTGTAAATCTATATTTTGTCTTTTTTTTATAACTACATTTTGTACTTCCTTTTTTAGCTGCTCAAGAATTTCTTTATCTGTTAATTTATCTGTTTTTTGTATCTTTTTTTCTTGACCGATAAACAAATCGACAAATGCAATATATATATTTACCTGCATATGTTTGCGATTTTTCAGGATCTCTATACGTGTAATTCCTCCATAACTAGAATTTGTAGATCTTTTGATCCGTTGTACATAATTTTCAATGCAATTATATATTCTCTCATCTTCTCGAAGATCCTCAGAATAATCCCTTACTTCAAACCAAACGGAACAATGGTTTTGAGTAAAACCAAGTCTAAAACCAAGTGGATTTATTTTGTTTCCCATTATTATTTTATTCTTTCTCTAATTCCTTAAAATAGTCATCATAATTATTATAATCATAATAATTACTATATTTTCTCTGGATATAGTATATAATGCTCCTTTTTGGCATAACTGGGCCCATTTCTGTTTCTGGTATAAGGCCCCATTTCCGGTATAAATGAGATAAATGATTTATTTTTTTTTTTTTTAGCATCCAGTTATGTAATTTTTTATAATATATGTTATTAATATAATCCTCTTTCCAGATATCCTGATCACGTTCATAACATTTATAGAAACCTAATGTAATCGTTATAAAACTAGTGGATTTCTTTATTGGATAACCACGACCCCGAGCTCTAGGTTGCAATCTTTTCAAAATAGGACCTTTTGTCACTTCAGCTGAAAGGACAAATAAATTGCTAAAATCGCTTTTTTTTACATGTGACTTACTGTTTTGATAGAAATCTATATTATTGTTTTGATATAAATTTAAAGCTGCAGAACGAAGTATTTTTAATATGGGTTTACATGCTCTATAAGGCAAATAACTCAATTTCGCAACTGCTTGTATATAGGTAGAATTAGGAAGTATATGGGCTACTCTACGTGCTTTATCAACAGACATATCTACATGTTTAAATACACGGCTTGTTTTAGGTATAAAGATCTCCAAGCCCGGGTTACCATTATCATCTAGCCTGAGTTTTCCAAGTAGATAAGAAATAAGCATTTTAATCCTCCACAATGAATTAATATATATTATAATGTATATTATAATATATATTATTTAAACAATGATACTTTGTAATCATTTCTCTCTTATTGTTTTTTTTTTTTTTTATCCTTTTTTGATTTTTTATCCTTTTTCGCATGTCCCTGGAAATCGCAAGTAGGTGCAAATTCTCCTAATTTATGGTTGATCATATCACTTGATATATAAATAGGTAAATGCAACTTACCATTATGAACAGCAATGGTATGACCAATCATTGCGGGTACAATGGCAGAACTCCGGGACCAGGTTACTATTATCTTCTTCTCTTTATTCATGTTTAAAGTTGCTATTTTTTTTAACAAATCATTCGACACAAAAGTATTTTTTCTTAGTGAACGTGCCATGGTTAATTACCTCTCTTGATAGAAAATCAAAATGGATTTACAACTATTCCTACTTACGTCGACGAAGGATTGAAACCTCGCTATATTTATTTTTCTTCCGACTCTTTCTTCCAAGTGCGCTATAGCCCCAAGGAGTCAGGGGTTTTTTTCTGCCAATTGGAACTCTTCCTTCTCCACCCCCATGGGGATGATCCACAGCGTTCATAACTATTCCTCTTACTTCAGGACGTTTACCCAGCCAACGTTTTGACCCAGCTTTACTGAAAGTTCTATTTTTCCATTTAACGTTGCCTACTTGTCCAATTGTTGCTAAGCAGTTCTCAGATATTAAACGAATCTCCCCAGATGGTAATCTTAATGTGGTCAATCGGCCTTCTTTTGCGATCAATTCTGCCACAGCACCTGCTGCTCTAGCTAATTGTCCGCCTTTTCCGACTTGTACTTCGACATTATGTATAGTCGTGCCTAAAGGTATATTGGTTGAAGTAGACCTTTCATTTAGAAAAATCTCTTCCCAAACTGTACAAGCCTCTCTCAGGGCATACAGCTTTATGGATGAATCTATTCATATAATAATATATATATAGTTTCTATAAATAAAGATATAAGACTAAAAGCTATACTTTTCATTCTTTATGCCTTTATTTCTGTACATCCTAGGTTTTTCTATTCCATCATCTGGCTTATGAACTTTTTTCATGTAGCATTCAGAATGAATGACTTTATCAAATGACGTTAATGCTTTTGCATTTTCTGGATAACTTAGGAGGCATTTGATGATGAAAAAAAAAAATTCACTGTTCAGCTTCAAATCTGCCTTTGACCATCAAATCAAATGTGAGTTACTTGTTTTTATCTTCATAACAAGGGTTCCTTTACCTTAGTTGTTTCTGCTTCAGAAAATGAAGTCTTCTCCATATTATCATATCTCTGGAGTCAATAATTAATTTCAGAAACTATTGAACTCAATCACTCGCTGCTGTTTATCCTCAGTTTCCCTTTGGGATTGATCCCATCAAAGTATTCTAGTTGGATCAGTGATAGATTTTAAGGTTTTGCTATAAACCCAATCGGTTATTTCCGATTACGTAAATTAATAATTCAAACCGCACTCAAAGATAGGGTATTTCCCATTGATATGGGAGCTCTTGGACCGGAAAGAATAGTATCTCCAATCATAATCCCTCTCGGATGCAAAATATATCTTTTTTTACCGTTTCTATAGTGCACAAGACAGATATATGCACTTCTATTAGGGTCACTCTCTATTGTGACAATTTTTCCCAATATGTTCTTCTCACTCCGTTGAAAATCAATTTGACGATATAGACGCTTGTGACCTCCTCCTCTATGTCGTATGGTAATAATTCCGCTGTTATTACGACCTTTTCCACAACGATGCCGACCGGAAGTCAATTTCTTTTGTGGATGAGATTTGACTTTTTTATCAAAACTTGATAGAGATTTATCACGTGTGCCCGGAGTAAAAGTCCTGTACGAACGGGTGTTCATATTTTTAGAGTTAACAAAAGTATTTTGAAGTAAAAAGTGGAATAGAATAACCTGGTTTTAATGTGATAATCATACGTTTATCATGCATTCTATTTTTTTTATTTCCTCCTTTTTCTTTCTTTTGCGGAGATCGATAACTATTGACTCCTATTACTTTAACATTGAAGAAATGTTCAATCCAATTTTTGATCTTTGTTTTATTCGATCCCGAATCGACATTTAAAATATATTGATTTTTTTCAAATAGATTAACACTTTTTTCTGTAAGTACTAAATCTAGACATTGAACTTCATACATAAATATTTTCCTTTACTATCAGTTACAAGTAAAAAAAACAAAAGCCTATATCCACTATTATTAATAGTTCTACTAACTAGAATCAAACTCTATTATGTATACGATACAATAGGTAGGATTGCATAGAAAATTCTGTTTTTCAGATATTCTGACTTTCTATTGAATTGAAAACAAAAAATGTTTGATCATACATCGATTAGTATCTATTCCATTCAATCCACTTTCTCTTCCACGATTGAACTATATAACTATTTTCTAATAGTTATTCAATTAGCTTCTTGGATGCCTTGATGGTGAAATGGTAGACACGCGACACTCAAAATGTTGTGCTAAACAGCGTGGAGGTTCGAATCCTCTTCAAGGCATACATATTGAAATGCTTATTGAATGAGCAATTGCAATTGAATTGCTCATATCAACAAATCGAATTCAAATAATTGAAATTCGCTTTTAAAGCGACCCCAAATGAAATATTCATTAGTGTAAGAAAAAAGTATATGTATAGTACAAAAAAAAATGTAAGAGAAAAGAATATCTGATCAAGTTCAAGAAAACTCTCTTGAACTTGATGATTGAAATTGAAAAAGATCTATATTTTTTTATTCAATCCTTCCGCTAATAAGCAATCAATGGCTTTCGAAGAAAGCCATTTTGTTTTTAACAATTTATCGATCATTTGTTTAAATAACATGCTATTAGAGCAGAATAAATTTGCTAAATATTCATAACTTTCAAATAGAGTATTATAAATAAGAGATTCATGAGATAATAAATCTCTATTTTCTCTTTCTCCCTTTTTCAAATAGTCTTTAACTTTAATATCCTCCCGTGTTTTTTCACGCAACCAACTTTCACCCCCACTACTTTGGGAATATAGTGATACACGTCTCACTGGAATACCAACTGCTTGAAAGTGTTTGAAGTCGTCAAAACTTTCTGGTTTCTCTTCATCCTTTAAAGGGAAATCATCATCATCAGTACTCTCAATTTCGATTCCTAGGGCTATTTTTCTTATCTTCTTATACTTGAAGAGTCTTCTGTACCTTTCTTCTTTATTCCGGGTTGTAGGCCTGGCATCCTCTCTTGGCTTAGAATAAGTAAGCCAAATATTCTTCACGAGTTCTTTATTATCAAAAAGTTCTATTGGTTCAATATAGAAATGCTTATCTATAAACCGAATATCCACGGGATCCCAAATGTAAATGTCCCCAAATTTATGGAGTATTTGTATATTTATAGGTTTATATTCGATTGGATAGTCGTCGTCTTCGTCTATCTCCTCAAATTTATATAATCCTATCCTTTCAAGCTCTTTGTATAATAATTTTGCGTCCAATAAAGCTTTCTTCCTTCTTGCTGGAATACTATCGCGCTTGTGATCATAAAGAACATGACGAATGTAGGTATAATTCGTCAGAAAATTATCCCAATACAAGCTATCCAAAGGGATGGGTCCTTTTTCTAACCTTTTAAACCTCGAATAATAATACAATAAAGGATTTTCCCTCATATCTTTGATATGCTCAAATCGGTTGCTGCGAATAAAACCCAAACGCCACAACATAGGATCGTTTTTTATAATATCCCCTTCCTCTTCCGTTTCCCCGAAGAAATACGAATATCGTAATCCTTTATTTACATCTAATTCTTTAGATAAAAAAAATGGATCTAGTATATCAGATAATCCTTTTTGCATAGTATCTTTTTTGAATTGAGGAGCAATGATGTAATCAGAATTACCCTGATATATTGCCAACGATGGAAACTCTTCTAGAATACCCTGTAAAAGACTCGAAGCTAGAATGAAATCATTTTCAATAAAAGACTCAAAAGGACGATTCCAGTTCTCGTCTTTATTTGATTGCGATAAAAAAAAACAATCTTGAGCTACTGATCCGGCCAAGCAACCCAAAATATGATAGAATACAGTGAATTCTTTTGCAGCTGCTCCGACAATTGAAGGTTCTAAATACCATTGATGTAAATAGTTTGCCAGTGGATGCGGCCCATAATCTAGATCTATAGAAAGATGCATGCAATGTTTTAAACACGTTAGTTTATTTTGTATAATAGCTTTTCCCATCCTATAGGGAAGATCTTTTAAAAATTGACGAAATTCCATATCATAATTGCAAGGACACAAATTTTGTTTATACAAAATGAGACCAATTGTATCAGTGTCTACAGTTGAAGTATTTTTGCTCATGCTAATTAGCAATATTCTATCAACCAGTCTTGAAAGATCTCTCATAGTAAAGCCTTTTGTAATTAATCCAAATTCATTATCATAGTAGTTCAACTCTTTTTTGTAGTAGAGCCCTTTGTTACGTAAAAGCAAAGGAAATTTTTGTTCTCGATATGAGATACTCCAATTTCTAGTCAAGATAAATTGATTGAATCTTTGTGGAGTAAGAAGTTCTAGTAGTTTTGGATCAACTTTTGATGGACGATCAGTTGAAGCGATTAAAACAACATTTGGATCCAGCAGATCTTGTATCCTTCCCTTTTTTTTAACTAGATTTAAATCATTTCGAAAAAACGTATCAACTATTATTCGATGTGCGTTTGGATAACTACTCAGTTGATGAATGTCTGGAATCCATATGATGCAAGGAGACATAATATTTGCCAATGTTACTGCAAACATAAATTGAGAACGTTTTCTAGAAACCAGTGAATACCCAAAAGGATCCTCATAGACCGCTTTGTGAGGTTTAAAGTTATAATTATCGAGACCACCCTCAATGATCCTTTCTGGAATCCTGCCTTCAAAGCCAAAATCATCCATGAGGATATTTTCATGCTCAAGGTATGATTGTTTAGCTGAAGATGTAGACTCAGCGTCACAGCGAGACACAAATTTTCTCTCATTATGGAGAAAAGATCTAAGAGATATTCTTATTAAAGGTAAATAGGAATCTGCTGCTAAACTTTTAACCAAGTACGATCGTCCAGTTTCCTTAGGCCCTAGCAATAAAATTCGATTCGAAAAGCTCCCTACTAAATCATTGTATCTAGTGGTGTCATTCAAAAATGCGCGACTTGGCGCGACGGACAAAATCTTTCGATAAAAAAGATTGAAGATCATTACTTCTGTCCACTTTAAGTTGTCTTCTTTCCCAATCATGGCGTCTCTTAATTCGGACTTAAAGCCTGTTCTATAGCCTCGCTGAATAAATTCAGCTAAATAGCGAAAGTAAATAAGTCCTGGCTGTTCTTTTTTTTCAATTTCATCATAAAAAAAACCAATAGGGGGAGTTAACTGCGATTCAAACTGCAATATTTTTTCTTGTATTAAAAAAGCTTCTTTTTCTTTCGCAAAAAAGTAATACTCGTTCCAGTCGTACAAAAATTTTTGTACAAGTGAGTAATATTTCCAATGACCGAATGTTCTATATTTGAATCGGAAACCTGGCACAGAACGAAAAGATGCGTAACAGACATAGAAAAAAAACGGCCCCAAAATCCATTTTATGGGTGGTTCATACCAAAATTCCAATAATTCCCTTAATCCTATATCCTCAGGATGCAAAACACCTTTATCAATATAGTCCGCAAATGTGATCCAAATACCATGCCAATTTATTTTTTTCTTTAAATGAGGATACTTATTATATAAATTAGTATACTTCGTTCTACGTTCGTCAAAAAAATCAATCATATCTGCTATGCCCTCCGCGCAGCAATCCGACTCTTGCATGGTATAAACGTTGCTCAAAAATTGAATGAACATTACTAGAATTACGCAATAACCAAAAAACAAAAATCCAATCAAGATATTAGTAAAAACAAAATCATAGTTCTTACGATTTTTTGTATCTTTCAGTTTTTCAAATGATATTGATTCTCTTCCCTCAAGTTGTGCTTGGAGTAGTATTTCATTTGTGACTTTTACTAAATCGGCAATTATCGAGCGGGATAGTATAAAATTCCATATCGGTAGAATTTTATCATTCCATATCTCATTCCATATTGAAATAATTTTCTTTCTGAGAATTTGATCAATTTTATTTTGAATCTCCCATTTTATAAGTGTCCAAAATTGATGATAAAGTGATCGCAAAATCTTCAAATTGTGATTCCAATTTTGTTTACATTCCAAACCTATATCATAAAAATCTATATTGTGCGGGATTGATAACAACTGATCACTACTATTTATTGGTATTTCCGGAAAAATAGCTAAAAACATATTTTTAGTATATTTCCACCCTGCGGAAGTCAAAAGCCATAACCATGACCTATATGTTTGAAACAAACCCCATTTCTGAAAAAGAATATTTTCAAAAAGAATATTTCTTTTTTGGGTCTTAAAAGATAAAAAAAACTTGAGTTTTGAAAAGAAAAACTTGAGTTTTTCTTTATTCAAAAAGTCACCTATGGTTTGGAATTCTATAAAGTCACCTATGGGTTTTTTTTCTTTGACTTCTAGAGAGTGAAAAAAGTCATCACCTATGTCTATGTCTTCGATGGCAAAAAAGTCACCTCTCATGATTAGGTTTTTTTTTTTTCTTTCTGTTGAACTAGATTTTTCCAATTTATTCGTTCGTAAAGATATTTCAGATAATATTTCCGATAATAGATCCTCTTGATAAGATTGAGTTTGAATAAGATCTATGTCGGAATTCAAACTGTTTTTAGAATCCTGGTTAAAGCTCTTTTCTTCTGAATCTGAACTACTCAAAAAAGGATAGCAAGAGTTTTTATCCAAATTGACAATTTGGGGGATAACTTGTGGGTTTATTAAAGGAGTTCTATAAATATCTTCAATAAAAAAATCGACATTTTTATGAAAAATAGAATTCAAGTTATTAACTAAATTAGACGATTTATCCAAATCACGAATTAGCACTTGGTCACGTAAATAGTTATCTAATAATATATTGACTTGTGACTTTATGAGTGAAATAGTTTCTTTCTCTGAGTACACAGTTCTCATTTCACCAATAGACAAAGAAAACAGATTATTATAACTGGGAACTAAATTTAATAATTTTCCATATGCTACATTCTTATTTTTAATATGAATCCTTTCCATGTAAGAAGACAATCTTTTTTGATAAAAAAAACGAGGACAGTGTAAATAATCTAAAAATTCAAAGGTATTGGCTTTGGAAAAAGAAGTTCTCAATGAATTTTGATTAGATAGTTTTAAAGGATTCAACCAATTGTCTTGATCATCAAATATTGCCGAAAGACATGTCGAAAAATCCGCGTTATTCAATACTTCCATGTCATTTTTTCCATTATCGAATGCGTCAATGATCAATTGAATTATCGATTTTTTCTCATTCAAAACTAATGGTGCTATTGTTTGTGAGGATTCAAGATTAGGAATTGATTTAGATTTGAAATCATCTAATATTTTTTGAAAATATTCGATTTGTAATACAAAAATGTTATTCTTATTCAGATTTCTCTTTTTCGAACCGTGAAAAATAGAGTGATTGAACCATTCTTTCTGACATATTATCCAACTTGATGAATGATGGGTAATTGTATCTTGTATTACATTATGTAAAGTGCGACTTAATGTTTTGATTAAATATATGAATTCTAAATAGTATCGATTTTTATTCAATACTTTCTGTAATTCCACAGAATATTCACGGAATACTATAAAGTAGTTATTCAATGCTCTTTTCCATTCCTTATTGAAGGAGTTGGAAGTGTGCGCTACTAAATCAATATAGTATTCATAACCGAAATACTGAAAGTTGAATATCTTAACTGTTTTTTCAACATACTCGTTAGTTTGAATCTTGTATTTATTCAATGTTTTATTTTTTTCAAAAATATTGAGTACTCTGAGGAAACAATCATGCATTAATTCATTTCTTTTATTGAAGAAGTAAAAGAAGGAATTCAATAGAGTCTCGTTGAGTGAATGTAATTCACTCATACAATAATCCATCTCCAGGGCAATTTCATCATTAGAGTAACTCTGATTCGGTTTGGTTATCGATAGAGTAAATTGATTCGTTATTTTAAAAAAAAAATTTTTCAATTGAAAATCATCGTATTGTTCTTTATTTTTATCATAGGATGAAGAAGATATTGAATTTATAAATCGAATACAATTGAATTGATTTATATCTTGTCTGATATTCCAGAAAGGATCAGATATCTCATAATTTACAGAAGGATTTTTAAGAAATGTTTTAACCTTCCATAGATCAACGATTTTTTTCTTTTCTAAGTTCTTGAAATATTGAAAAGCATCTTGTCGCTCTTTGAACAAGAGGAGTTTTTCACTCGCTTTATTAATAGAATAAATACTTCTATTTTCTAGTTCTTCCATTAACAAATGATCAAAAAATCCTTGACAAAATTCTGGTTCTGAAAAGGAAAAGTATTCTTTTGATTGATTTGATTCTTCTTGGAACATTTTTTCTTGTTTCGTTTCTTCCAATATCTGAACTAGTTTCGTTGTTTCTCGTAATACTTCTTTTGTGTCTTCGATATCTTGAAGTTTTTTTTTCCTTTGTTTAATTATTATTTCTTCTGGTTGCGAAATTTCACAACTAGAAGATTCTTCTGGTTGTGAAAAGATACCAAATTTGGCTTGTGCTTTAACTAGTTTTTTTTCTAGTTGTTCAACTTTGTTTTCTAGTTCCTCACGAAGTTTCTTCCTAAAAATAGAAAATGATTCGTTCATAGAAAGCGATTCGTTCATAGAAAGCAATTCGTTCAATTCATAAAGATTTTCAGGTTGTTTTTCAGGCTCCCAATATTCGTTTTGAATTGAATCAAAAGATGAATCAATTTCCCATTCTAGACTATTCGATTCCTTCTCCAAAAGACTTCCCTCACTTATTGTTTCTTGCTTCTCTGATTCTAACATAAAATTTTGAAGATTCAGATTTGTGTTAGAACTGGATAACCAAAAATGTTCTTTTGGATTCAGCAAGCAACGTTGATATCTCCTTTTGTCTTTTCGACAAGACATAAAAAGATGCGGAACGAGCAACACATTTTTCTTTCTAGCTCTAGCCACAAAATCTTCTTGTACAGGCGGCAATTTCTTTATCAAATTATATGATTGTTCTCCTTGATCTGTAAATCTTCGAGCAGCTAAAAAAAAGACAACTAACGGTAATATTATTAGCATTACCGCTCTTTTTGCTTGATCTTTTAAAATAAATATACGTATATCCCGTATAAGTAATGTACTAAGGATCCGAAAATCAAAAAGCTTAAGAACACTTTCTCGACCAGAAAATATTTTACTTAGCAATCTCACCAAATTCGATTCGTTCCATGGAAAGAATATTGACATCACGTTACGTTTAAAGTTTGACTCAACGCTACAGAACCAAAGTATTTCGTCCATTTTTCTGTAAGAGTCCGGGTTTTTTTCTTTTAGTATAAATATTTCTTCTAAGAGATCTCTGTCAGGGTCTTTATTCTTTATTGGATCCCAAAGTTTTTTTTTTGGTTTTTGTGATGGATCCTCATCCGTTATATCTTCTACATATTTTTTTCGTAACCTATCTTCTCGTAACCTTCGTAACCTATCTTCTCGTAACCTTTCTATTTGTTCTTGTGATAAATCATCAGGATATGGGTTTTCATCTTCTCTATTGATTTTTCGTAACGTATCTCTTTGTTCTTGTGATGGATCCTCATCCGTTAGATCTATATCTTGTAGATCCTCATCCGTATCTTGTAGATCCTCATCCATTCTATTATGTATACATCTTTTTCGTGACTCTTTTATTTGTGGATCCTCATCCGTTATATCTTGTAGATCCTCGTCCGTTAGACCTAGATCTTGTATATCCTCATCCGTTAGAAGTAGATCATTAGCCGTTAGATTATGATCATGCATATAACTTTTTTTGAACTCTTGGACATGTTTTCGGAAACTATTTTCGAAGCTATTTTCAACTATTTGTTCTTGTGATAGATCATCAGGATATGGGTTTTTTTGTTTTTCCATATATAATTTTTTGTTTTTTTATACTATTTTGTTTTTTTATTAGAAGAGATTAAAATCTTCCAATAAAAAAGATATATATTTCTGTTTATACTATTTTGTTTTTTTATTAGAAGAGATTAAAATCTTCCAATAAAAAAGAGGTAGATTTCTTCGAGGCAGTTAATACAAGTTTATACATATTTTGTAGTTTCTTAACTGTATCTTTTTCTGTATTCTCCAAAATATATTCTAGATCCTGAGCGATATCCGTACGTTCTAGATACTCATCATTGATATGAGTCCAGCTCTCTATCTGTCAGATTATGCTTATAGCTTTGTCTAAGCAGTTTTAGTTTCTGTCGTAACTGGAACGTTTCGAAGCACACGTCGTCTTTCATACTATCATCGAATGGTGGTATCTCACCTGATAGTATACGCCTCATCCGTTAGATCTAGAAACCGTAGATATTCATCTATATCTTGTAAATAACTTGTTTCCTTATGATATAAAATAAAATTTGGAATTTGTATTTTCATTTATATAAGATTATTGATTTTTCATTTCAATTGCATTTCTTATTCAGATCTATTCTGTATTATTGATGAAATATACATTGTTCTATAGAAACTAACAATCCCATTTTTCTAGTTTAAAGTAAGAATTTGATTACCATAGCATCCATGGCTGAATGGTAAAAGCACCCAACTCATAATTGGGAAGTCGCAGGTTCAATTCCTGCTGGATGCACAATAGTCATTGTGCTACGCATACAATATCTTGCATACAATATCTTGCAGACAATATTTTATTTATATTGTATAAATGAAAGAATCGAAAATAGCAAGTTTATCTCGATTCCATTGAAATATTCCGATTAGATTTTCTCCATCCCTGTTTTGTAATTCTTAACTTCTATTTAAAAAGAAAAGTTAAGAATTACAAATATTTTATTTACGCACGTTTAAACGACATTTTTTCAGAATGAAATGATACTATTTTATATAGTATTAAAATGAATTTCTAATTTAAGGATAAAGTTGATTTCAGCTTATTCTCTTCGATTTTAAGAAAGAATATAAAAGCAATTCAATTCTAATATAAGAGCAATTCTTATTATCTATTTTTTGAGAAAATAGAAAAAAAAGCTCTTAAAATAATGTATTCTGGGCAATTGAAACAATTGGATTCATTACTACTCCCAGTAAAGTAGATGCTATTACACATACAATTAGACTAAATTCAATAAAATTTCTTGAGATTGAAGAAGATAATCTATAATTTTGCACATAAGGAGTTATTTCTTTTTTTCTTTCAGTCATTAATATCTTAATTATTTTAAGATAATAATATATGGAAATAATACTCATAAAAAGTCCTATCGAAACCAATAAGTAGGAGCCTGCTTGCCATCCATACCAGAATAGATAAAGTTTTCCAAAAAAACCTGCTAATGGAGGAATCCCCCCTAGAGATAGCATACATAAAGATAAAGACAAAGCTGAAAAAGGGTCTTTCATATATAATCCTGTGTAATCCCGAATGTTATCTGTTCCTGTACGTAGACTGAACAATACAATACAAGCAAAAGTTCCTAAATTCATAAAAATATAGAGCAATATATAAATTATCATACTTGCATATCCATTATTTGAGTCTCTATCAATTATTCCAATAAGGATGTATCCAATTTGACCTATTGATGAATAGGCAAGCATACGTTTTATGCTTGTTTGAGTAATAGCAATTAAATTTCCTAATATCATGCTAAAAATAGCTAATATTTCCAAAAGAAGATGCCATTCGTTCAATGAGAAATAAAAAATATTCTCAAAAATTCTAGTGGCTAAAGCTGAAGCAGCTACTTTTGAAATAACAGAAATAAAAGCAACGACGGGAGTAGGGGAGTCAGAGTCGAAAAGAGGAATTATCTCTCCTTTCTCTCATTCAGAACCGTGCATGAGACTTTCTTCTCGCACGGCTCCTAAGTGATAAAAAAGATTAGCATTATCGTTTGACTTTCTTTTTTTTTTTTATTACCTTCCTCGTGTATGTATAAGATATCTATTCAATATTCAATTAATAATAAAATAACCCTCAACTTTTCGAGGAATCCTTGCTCAGTGGCGGTAAATCATTTTTTTTCTTCTTTTTTCAGCTCAGTTATTGAAAGAAAACCATCTGATTTAAATCGTTCTGAATAGTCATGAGATGCTCATCTTAGGGTAATCGTTTTTATGGATGCCTTCTTTTTTTATCGAAGTTTCTGAAGAATGAAAACTTACTATATAGCAGTTAAGAATACAAATATTGTAATCTGATCCTTTGTAAAAACTACCCATAATAACTCATTTTTATTTATTATGTTTGTTAATTGAATCAAACAATTTAGTTTGTTTTTTACTTTGCTTTACCTTAATTCAATTTTTGGTAAAAGTGATATAGTTGAAATAATAGTTTGTTTTTTCACATGTCTATAAAGTTTTGAACATCTCAATGTAATAATTTTGTAAAACGAATCGCACTCCTTCATATACATCAGGGGCCCATTGATGAAAAGGAACTAAAGAAAGTTTGAATGCAATTCCTACCGTTATAGATAGAAGTGCAATCCAAATTCCTGGAGAGTTATACATTTGTGTATTTATAAGACCATTGGCTATTTCTTGAATTTCAATCTCACCTCCAGATAGACCATATAGCCAAGAAAGGCCATAAGCAAGAATGGAAGAACTTGTTCCACCCATAAGTAAATATTTCATAATAGCTTCATTAGACCGTATATCTCTTTTGGTATATCCAGATAATAGATAAGAACATAGACTTAAACATTCTAAAGAGATGAAGATAGTTGTTAAATCATTAGCACCACATAAAAACATTCCTCCTAGAGTAGCTGTTAATAGAAACAACAAAAACTCTGTTACAGCCATTCCTGTACGTTGAATGTATTCAACGGATATAGGAATACATAAAATGGAACATAATAAAATGAAAAACCGAAATATTTTATTAAAATTGTTTGTTTGGAAATTACCAAAAAAACTAATCGTAGGTTCTTCTTTCCATTGAAATAACAAAAAGGCTATGCTGATAACTAAACTTGTTAAAGAGATGAAATAGAACCAAGTTGTCTTTTTCTGATCAAAAATGAAATCGATTACTAAAAGAAGAAATAGGCCGAAAATAAGGATGCATTCTGGAAAAATGGAACTTCCATAGAAGAGAAGCAAATGAAATTCTTTCATAAGAAATGATTGAAAGGTATTAAATGAAAATGCATTTTTCAGTTTTGTCTAGATCATTATTTAAATAACTTGAATTAATACTCGAGCAACATTTTCTTCTTTATATTTCTCTCAAATTGACTTTTTCATTGTTTTTTTCCTTTCGTTTTCGAAAAAAGTTTATCAGAGTCTTTGGATGAAAGTTTTTTTTATTGATCAGAATGGAGATCTGTGGATCTATTTTAAAATAGAGTTATCGGGTTAACGGTAATGTGCAAAAGCTTTATTTGATTCTGCCATTTTATGAATCTCTTGCTTCTTGCGTATAGCATCGCCTTTATCTTTGACAGCATCCATTATTTCGTGACTCAATTTGAATTGCATATTTCGACCAGAACGTTTTCTGGATGACTCTAATAACCAACGAATAGCAAGTATTTTTCCTTCCCCTTCCTCTATTTCAATGGGAACTTGATAAGTGGATCCACTTCTACGTCTTGATTTTAATTTCAATTGGGGAGTTAATTTGAATATTGCTAGACGTAGAACGTCTAGTGGATTTTGGTCTGTTTCTTGTTTAATCTTTTTTAGAGATTGATAAATAATTCGATAAGCTAATGATTTTTTCCCGTGTTTAAGAATACGGTTAACGACCATGTTAACTAATTTAGTATCATAAATTGGATCAATTTGATTCGGATCAAATTGATTCATTTTCTTTTCTACAATATCTTGGCGTGACATGAGTGTTAAAAAGATTATTCATAAATTTTTTTCATAAAGACTAATCATTACTTATTTTGGCTTTTTAACTCCATATTGTAGGGTGGATCTTTAAAGATATAAAAGATCTCCCTCCAAACCGTACATACGACTTTCGTCGAATACAGCTTTCCACATGATTTGATATACATACTATTATAGTACTGTATGGATAGAATTATGTTTATTCATTCTCAATTGAATATCCGTTTCCTTTCCTTTGCTATGATTAGAAATCTTGCATTTTCTATATTCTATACGATTAAGTCCTTAGGTCTTTTGAAAAGAAGTATATAAAAAAGAAAAAAAAAGAATGCTATTTGAATTGAACCTGTTCCAAAAAGGCCAAGACATTTCCAATTTATATGTTAATACACACTTAAGTAAGGGAAAACTTATGAAATGACCTTAGACATGCAATGTTTTAGCCTGCTCTAGTTCCTTTACAAAACGTTTGTTATTGGGTTAGCCATATATTGTGACATGTTTTTAGCAATTGACATGACATCATTAGAAAATGATACAATCTTAAATAAGAATATACAACGCACTAGAACGCCCTTGTTTCCGATCTTTAACTGGGACGGCATCTAAGACTCCTCGAATTATATGATATTTGACACCGGGCAAATCTTTAACTCTTCCACCTCTTACTAATACTACAGAATGTTCTTGTAAATTATGGTCAATACCAGGTATATAAGCAGTTATTTCATATTTAGAAGTTAATCGTACTCTGGCAACTTTGCGCAGGGCAGAGTTTGGTTTTTTAGGGGTGATAGTGGAAAAGTTGACAGTAAAGTGATCTTTACTACCACTATACAAAACCGTACATGAGAATTTCACCTCATACGGCTTCTCGTTCAATTCTTTTGGGGGCATTTTTTTTCTTTTTCGCAGTTTAGAACGTTAATTCTTCTTTCTATATAATAAAATACATTTGTTTATCCTCTCGAAATATCATTCCAAATTGACGGGTTAATGTCAGCTTATCCGTGTAGTTATGCATTATTTAATTGAGAATCAATTTGATTAATCCTTTTGTGCTTTGGTTTGGGTGGCATGGTTTGGCTGCTTAGGGTTTGGTTTCTTCCATGGTCTATGATAAAATGGTATCTATATATGTTATATTCTGCGCGGTTGTGCGCACTAATCGGTAATATAAGCTAAGAAAGTTTAAGAAAAGTTCTTGTATAACTTCTATTACACCGATCTAGATATAAATAGAATAAGTAGCAATAAGTCTATACAGAAAGAAAAAATCTTTGCCAGTGATTTCACTTTAAAACAAGATATAACTCAATAATGATATAGTTTCGTTCAACTTGTTCGATTTTTTTGGAATGGGAAGTTCTTACAATAACCCTTTAATGATTATATCTTCTAGATGAGGATAAGAAAGGGATATAACTCAGTGCTAGAGTGTCATCTTGACTTGGTGAAAGTCAGCAGTTCAAAACTGATTATCCCTAGAACTCTCGCGAGTTCTTCTCTTTATCGTAAATAAAAAGAGGATAGGGGGTTGACATTTATAATATAGCTATCGCACATATAACGTTTGTGTCTATGTATGATAATATAGACATTATTACATAATATATATAACTTACTCCAAAAAGAGGCTAGGGGGGTGACATTTATAATATAGCTAGCGCACACATAACGTTTATGTCTATGTATGACAATAGAGACATTATTTAATATAGACATTATATATATACTTATTCCAAAAAGTACTTACTAGGGGGTTGACATTTATAATATAGCTATCGCGCACGATGATTAATATAGCTATATTAAATAGTATTATACGTTACTCCAAAATAAATATATTTGCTCCAGTTGGTTACAAAAAATTTTTCTTAATTCTAATTAAAATAAGAAAAAATGCAAAAAATCTATTAAGTAAAATAGAAAACTTTAGTTCTTTATGGGCTTTGAGTCCTAAA